GACCCCCCCTGAGAACCGTATATGAGAATTTCATCTCGTACGGCTCAAACAAAAATACCCAAATACTGCTTGTAACGAAAACAGATATGTCTAATAGAAAGTTTGAAATTTCTTTATTTAATCCTATGATTCTAATTTTATTTAACGATAATAAAAAATAGAGATCCGAAAGCTATTCTTTTTGGTTATAATGCTAAAATCTCAAGTCGGCTCCCTCGTCTTTATCTTGATCTTTTAAGGCCTCTTGAATATTCTACTATATTACTTCATTTTTTTATTGTGTATAATGTGATTTTACTGTTGTCTTCTTTATTATTATTGAATTTTTATTATTGATAGGAATTCTCTTGTTAGGACCATATGAATCAATTAAAAAAACATCAGATTCATACTATAACCACGATGATTCAAAAAAACATTAAATCGAAGTCCAAAAATTCCCTGAGTAAGAACTGTTGGATCATCACTTATTCAATGAATAGATATAATGAAAAAAAAAATTCAAAGAAACGTTTATCCTTTGATCAAAATAAAGATAAGCTCCGGAAGCTTGAAAGAATGAAAATTATTCCATTTATTTTTACAACTCTTTGAAAAATTTTTTAAGTCCGGTTGCGAGGTCTAAATATTTAGTATGAATCATAGTTCTAATATTTTTAGAATCCATTTTCTATATTCCGTGCTCCAGATACTAGAATAAATATCTGACGGGATAAAACCATCTCTATCAAGATGACAGATCCATTTTATGTTCTGTACTTTCAATAGGATCAATTAAAACAAGCCACACACTCATATTCCGGAAATACAGAAACAAATAAATTCCACGATCAAACTACCAAATCAAAATGGAATAGGCTAACAAACAATAAGAAACCAAAACGCTTAACTTTCCTTTCTATTGAAAAACGAATTACCCAATTCTTGTGAATCTAATTCATAGAAATTCCGTCGAGTAAAATGGACGAATTATAAATCTCCAAAATAATAGATAGAAATATCGCAAATAGGGCCATTGCAACACCCATCAAAGGAGTAGTTCCCCACCCCGGAGCTACTTTACCATATTCTGAATTTAATGGTTTCAATAAATCCCCTACAACAGTTCGTCTTGGACCAGATCTAGAATTATCCTCAACGGTTTGCGTAGCCATAAATACTATTTTTTATTCATTTAGATCTGTTGACTTTGTATACCATTTCGCTGTAAATATAAGGATCTTATCCTATAGATCTATTGTGATCTTGAAACTTTAGAATTATAATAATGGAAACAGCAACCCTAATTGCCATCTCTATATCTGGTTTACTTGTTAGTTTTACTGGGTATGCCTTATATACTGCCTTTGGGCAACCCTCGCAACAACTAAGAGATCCATTTGAAGAACATGGGGACTAGTTGAAGTAATGAGCCCTCCATATTGGGGGCTCATTACTTCAATTAAGATAATAAAAAATTATTTAACCTTTTTTCGTCGGAACTTTAGGGGGTTCTCTAAAAAAGATAGCGAAAAAAATAATTCCTAAAGTCGAAACTAAGAGGAATGTATAAACCAATGCTTCCATAGATTTGATTGTGGTTTACAATTATAGCTTTCATACCTGTTTATTGGGGCTCATTTCCCAACAAATAAAATAAAAAGAGTAACTGCAATGATTGAAATAAAGATTTATCTAGTTCTCTATGTGAAATTAAAAATCATAAAAAAAGTCGAAAAAGAACAAAAGAATGTTAGACTACCTGTTTTTTTGTAGTTGGATCTCCAAGTTTTTGGAATGCTCCAAATTCTACTTGAGCGTCTAAATCTGGGTCGATACCAGCAAAAACATCTCTGAACAAAGTTCTAGCACCATGCCAAATGTGCCCGAAAAAGAATAGCAGAGCAAATGAAGCATGTCCAAAAGTAAACCAACCCCTCGGACTGCTACGAAAAACACCATCTGATTTCAAAGTAGCACGATCTAATTCAAAAATTTCACCCAATTGAGCACGTCGAGCATATTTTTTCACAGTAGCGGGATCGCTATAACTGATTCCATTAAGCTCGCCACCATAGAACTCAACAGTTACACCTACTTGTTCGACACTATATTTCGATTCTGCCCTTCGAAAAGGAACATCGGCCCTAACAATTCCGTCCCCATCTACCAAAACAACCGGAAATGTTTCAAAAAAAGTAGGCATACGACGTACAAAAAGTTCACGCCCCTCTTTATCTCTAAAGACAGGATGTCCTAACCAACCTACGGCTATTCCATCTCCATTGTCCATTGAACCTGCTCTAAATAACCCCCCTTTTGCTGGATTATTGCCGATATAATCATAAAAAGCTAATTTTTCGGGAATTTTAGACCAAGCTTCTGACAACCTTTGATTTTCGGCTAGTCCAGCACCAACTCTTCGATATATTTCTTGCTGGAAGTATCCCTGATCCCATTGATAACGAGTAGGACCAAATAATTCAATGGGGGTTGTTGCTGAACCATACCACATAGTTCCAGCAACGACAAAAGCTGCAAAAAAGACAGCCGCAATACTGCTGGACAGGACAGTTTCAATATTTCCCATCCGTAATCCTTTATATAGACGTTGGGGTGGACGCACACTAAGATGGAAAAGACCCGCTAATATGCCCAAGGTTCCTGCTGCAATATGATGAGAAGCTACCCCCCCCGGAACAAAAGGATCAAAACCTTCCACACCCCACGCGGGATTTACGGATTGTATCCTTCCAGTTAGTCCATAAGGATCGGACACCCATATTCCAGGCCCATACAATCCTGTTACATGAAATGCGCCAAAACCAAAACAAGCCACCCCTGCAAGAAATAAATGAATTCCAAAAATTTTGGGCAAATCCAAAGAAGGTTTTCCAGTTCGTTCATCACAAAAGATTTCTAGATCCCAATAAACCCAATGCCAAATAGCCGCTAAAAAGCACAAGCCTGAAAACACAATATGTGCTCCGGCCACACCTTCGTAACTCCAAATACCCGGATTCGTTATAGTCCCTCCTGTGATATTCCAACCGCCCCACGAATTGGTTATTCCTAAACGAGTCATGAAAGGTATAACGAACATACCCTGTCTCCACATTGGGTCAAGAACAGGGTCAGAGGGATCAAAAACTGCTAATTCATATAGAGCCATCGAACCGGCCCAACCAGCAACTAGAGCTGTGTGCATTATATGAACAGAAAGCAAACGGCCTGGATCATTTAATACAACCGTATGAACACGATACCAAGGTAAACCCATGAAAATACCCCTTATATCAACAAAAAATAGACACTATGTAACTTTATTGCACTTGAAAAATTTATATTATGGACTCTAGCCTTTCATTAGATTTTCTCGTAAAATGGAACAATCATATTTGTAGAAATAAAAAGAAACAGATTTATTCTATACCCGATAAGTAACAATACGCAATGGTGGGGAGACGAGAGGGGTTTACAATTTTATCTATGAATATTTAAATAAATAAATGCAGACATACTCACTTATCACCCCAATGACCCATTCGTAACAACTTTACTTTATTTAGTATTCCTAAAAAAAATGCAATATAATAAAAGTAAATCATTTTTAACACAATAAACTAATTCTTACGTTTCCACACTAAAGTTAGATATATTATTTTATTATTTCTCCATTTTATGCCCATTGGTGTTCCAAGAGTACCCTTTCGAAGCCCTGGGGAAGAAGATGCATCTTGGGTTGATATATAGTGCGACTTGTCAGATATAGTAGGTCATATGGGATTTCCCCATTTTCTCCCCCGATCGAGATATCCTCTCTTTCACCCCCAAAAGAAGAATGATTGAATCATAAAAAATTTGGAGCGTGAAGTGTAATGAAGTACAATTCTATCGATTTTTTGATTTTTAGAGGGGGTATCCAGATTATTACTCGAAATTATGAATAATTTATGGTTGGCTTGATTGAACCAATAAAATAAAGTACCCAGGCTCTGTTTAGAAAAAACCAATTGGTAATATATCTACGATCACCACTTCTATCATATTCATATATTTTACAGAAAACATTAAAGAAGAAATTCAGAAAATGAAGAAGTTATAACAAAAATACGTAGTATTGTAATATTTGTCCTATATGTGCAAATCCAAATCGGGCAGATCTTTACTCAGAGTAGAAAAGAAACCTAAAAGAATTGAAAAAGTCCATTCAGAAACAAGAAAATTACATTGTGATTGGACTTCGATCTCAATGAAAGCAATACATCAATGAGAAGATAGTTCAATAAATTGAGTCTATTATTCTTTTTTTCTTTAAAAGTTCGAAGAAGTCCATTATGAAAAGAGAAAGAAGTTTAAAATCGACACATTGATTCCTTTTTTGCTTATATGATTTTGGATGAACTGTATGCATCAAAAGGTGCATGTACAGCTCTTAAGGAAAAAAATGGAATCCTAATCAATCGACTTTATCGAGAAAGATTACTTTTTTTAGGTCAAGAGGTTGATAGTGAAATATCGAATCAACTAATTAGTCTTATGGTATATCTTAGTATAGAGGAAGAGAATAAAGATTTGTATCTGTTTATAAATTCTCCGGGGGGGTGGGTAATACCCGGAATAGCTATTTATGATACTATGCAATTTGTACAACCAGATGTACAGACAGTATGTATGGGATTAGCCGCTTCAATGGGATCCTTTCTTTTGGCAGGAGGAGAAATTACCAAACGTTTAGCATTCCCTCACGCTTGGCGCCAATGATTCTTTTATTTGAGAATATATATAAAGACTATACCTTCGCCATAAAAACAGTTAATAAAAACATTTTATAAGTAATAATAGCATGGTATTGTGAATTCCATATGCAAATTTTTGTTTTTTTAATCATTCGATTATATATAGAAAGAGTAGTATGAAAAAGAGGGTATTTACAATTTTATCTGATCTATCAGGAACCTAGTTTAATTTTAGTGTCACATACTTTTTTGTTTTTTTTTTCATACCAGAAAACTTTTAACAATTTTTATTTTAATTAGAAGAAAACATAACATATGAAAAAAAAAAGAAACTTTCGGATTGTTGAATAACAAAATGATATAAAAAACAACGGAACCATCGTAGTATTTTTAATTAAAGAGATTCAAAAAATAAAAAAGAAAGTTGGTTATTGTATTGTTTATTAGTTAAGGATCTGGATCCAAAAGACCCGGTAGATTTTGTACTTCTTTTTTCTTTGATGAAAAAAAAAAAAATAAATTCGTAAACTTAGAAAAAAATTCATCGAAGAAAATACTCTATCCATCAAAGAAAATACTCTATCCATAGTAGAGGAAAAAAATGAATTGCAGGGATGGAAAAGCCGTATGCATCAATACGCAGAAAATGCTTGTACGGTTATTGAATATTATTTTTGCCCATTTCTTTATTTTCTTATTTGTATTTATCCCTTTTACCTTTATTTGGGAATAAGGATAATCTTTACCAATCTAGGAGAAATCTTTATCAAAATCTTTATCAAGATAAGGGAACTACTTATTAAGTTATAAAATCAGGGTAATGATCCACCAACCCGCTAGTTCTTTTTATGAGGCACAAACGGGAGAATTTATCCTGGAAGCGGAAGAGCTACTGAAAATGCGTGAAACTATCACAAGGGTTTATGTACAAAGAACAGGCAAACCTTTATGGGTTATATCCGAAGACATGGAAAGGGATGTTTTTATGTCAGCAGCAGAAGCCCAAGCTCACGGAATTGTAGATCTTGTAGCCGTTGAATAAAAAATCAGTGGCAAGGATTATTCTAAAAAAATACAGGATTTGAAATTTCATTTTTTAATCTTCTTACTTTAATTTTAATATAATATTTCTATTAGTTAATATATTAATAGAATATAAGTAATATAGAATCTAAGTAATTCACGGTTAGGATAGATCTAAACCTGCTCATTATATATATATATTACGACTTACTATGCCAACTATGAAACAACTTATTAGAAACACAAGACAGCCAATCCGAAACGTCACAAAATCCCCAGCTCTTCGGGGATGCCCTCAGCGCCGAGGAACGTGTACCAGGGTGTATGTGCGACTCGTTCAGATCATATACTAAGAAGAAAAAACCTATTTCATTTTTTCATTCAGTATTGTTGATCGGTTAAGATAGTGTGAATGTAGTTTTCCCATTCAGACTATCTTGTATCAAATTTATGGTTTCGATTGGTGCAAACCCAATAGTCTTAATTTACAATTTAAGATGAGAAGGACTTTCCCATCGGTAACAAAACAAATATAAAGTTACCCGTTAAGCGGAGAAAATACTATTTTAATTAAAGATAAAGTATGTCCTTAATGAATGAATTTTGATGGATTTTGGACGAACGGAATAAGAGGGTCAGCTACCCAGCAAATTTTCATAATTAAATACCGTTACTGTATAACTAGATTTCGTTGTGAAAAAATCTACTTACTAAACTAAATATTGGATGGGTAGAGCCAAAGAATGTGAACTGTACAAGTTAACAATAACATTAATTAATATAAAATGAAAAGAAAGAAAGGCTCCGGTGTATAGAGAGGACCTGCCCGTTTCTAAAAAAAATCATAGAAACGAAGGAACCCACTAATTTTTTATATATGTCCTATTTCATTTATATTATCTTTTTTGATATCTAGTATCAATACAATTTATTATTTTGAGGTTGAATATTTAGAAAAAAAAATATAAAAAATCGTGGTTGGGGAGGTTATAGTAGCAAGAGCCATTGGAATTTTTTTTTATACATTGGAAGAATCCATTTTTGTTATTAATAGACTAGGAAGAAGAAAAGAATAACTGAAAAATAAAAAAGTTATTCATCAAAGTCTCAATTATTCAATGACCAGAATTAAACGAGGATATATAGCTCGGAAACGGAGGACAAAAATTCGTTTATTTACATCAAGCTTTCGAGGAGCTCATTCAAGACTTACTCGAACGATTACTCAACAGAAAATTAAAGCTTTGGTTTCGGCTCATCGGGATAGAGATAGGAAAAAAAGAGATTTTCGTGGTTTATGGATTAGTCGAATAAATGCAGTAATTCGCGGGAATCCTAAAGTATATTGTATTTATAGTAATTTAGTATATAGTCTATACACGAGGCAATTGCTTCTTAATCGTAAAATAATTGCACAAATAGCTATATTAAAAGAGAATTGTCTTTTTATGATTGCCAATGATATCATAAAAACCAAAAATCCCCTTAGACTTTACTCCGGAAAGGTATAGAATAGAAATTTGTTTATTTTGATAGCTTTATCATATGATAAAAATTCATATGATAAAGCTATCAAAATAAACAACCACGCTGAATAAAAAAAATTATTCTTTGTTACCTATTATCTTTTTTCTTACAACATAAAAACCCAAAAAGAATTGTTGTAATTTTCGAACAAAACATCAATCAATGTTTAATTCAAATCTCAATTCAAAATAGGATTTCGAATTATTAATTTCTATATTTTTTTTTTCTGAAAGTAGTAGTTCTAGCGGTCGACTCGCTTTTTTCAAATTGTTTTTCATTATTAAGAAAAGGTAACGAAGATAAAATACGAGCTTGTTTTATAGCAATTGTTATTAAACGTTGTTGTTTTAAAGTCAATCTATTTACGCGTCTGGATAATATTTTTCCTTGTTCACTAATAAATCGACTAATTAAACCCATGTTTTTATAATCAATTCGGTCCCCCGATTGGATCGGGGGCAAACGCCTACGAAAAGATCGCTTGGATTTAATAAAGAGTCGCTTAGATTTTTCCATGGTTTATTTATCCCTATTCCAAAAATCACATTTATTACAAAAAATACAATAAAGGATTTGTTTTTTTATTCTGACTTTTCTTTTTTAATATATGTTGTTATTTTTTTAATATATGTTGTTATATACTGATTAATTCAACTGTAAATTATAGAATACAGATAGATCTATCTATATAGATACGAAAAATAGATCATTTTACATGTTAAGTTCTTTGGTTCGAAGGGTAACACACAAGCGATCAATTTGATCTATTTCTTTATTTCTGCGTGAATTGTATGTTTGCAACAACGGGGACAAAATTTTCTTAATTCCAATCGACTAGGCGTATTGTGTCGATTTTTTTTAGTGATATATCTAGAAATACCCGTTGATTCCTTATTAACACTCTTTTTATCACAACCGGTACATTCCAAAATAACAATTACTCGGATATCTTTACCTTTGGCCATGAACCTCCCTTGGGTTTTTAATTCACTTAACTCTTTTGTTTTCGGATTCGAATCTAAGAAAAAACGAAAATAGAAAAATTCGAAATCCAATTTTGAAATATTTCGTTCCAATTAAGATTAATATAGTACAAAAATAATACAATGATCTCGAACTATATTTCGTTTCGAATTGCAATACAATTGCAATACAGTATTTTAGTTTTTTTAATTAAGTATTTTTTATGATATTGTTGCCCCCACCCTATCCATTCCATTTAAATTTCTGCTTTCACTCTATTATTAATAGAAATGGAATTGAATTAATAATTCAATTCCATTGAAGCCTGGACAAGATCCCGAGTTTCACTCCTAATTTCAATGAGGCCAAATTCACCCTTATTCTTTCTCTTTTCTAACTTATTCTATTACAATTGTAAAAAAAAGAAGAAATAAAAGACGAAATAAAGAAGAGGAGATTAATTACATATTAATTACATATATTTAATACTTAATTGGATCTATAATCTTCTTCACCCCTTTCCGGGTCAATAACTAGAATGAAAAAAAAGGGAATATCAATGCATCTGGAAAAAAACGATTGATCTCTATCAAGAGACCCGCCAAAGCCCCGAACCATAGAGTACTTACTACTGGTGCCACGGAAAGATATGTTTTTAGATCTCGCATTTCAAATCCTCCTTTTTAAGTCTTTTTTCTATCTATAATTTATTTGAATTTAATATTCTTTTTTCTTATTCTAAAGAATATTAGTTATATTTCTTTAGAATCTTTTTTTTCTTTTTCATATTCTATTGTATATTATAGTATAGGAAACTGAAAAAAATGGCAGAAAATTAGAAAAATGATATATATATATTATATATATCTATATATCAACAGATAAAAATGTGGAAAACAAGACAAAGATTCTTTACAATAACACTAGAAACAAATGGAAAAGGGATGTAGCGCAGCTTGGTAGCGCGTTTGTTTTGGGTACAAAATGTCACGGGTTCAAATCCTGTCATCCCTATCCCTAACTATTACTTATCATATGATATTCCGTATTATATGATATTCCGTATTATATGATATTCCGTATTATATATTTCTTATATGAGATGAGCAATAAAACGGGACCAATTGAAGACGAATTCCAATTGGACATACATACCGAATATCTATATATATATATATATATTGATATAGTATATACATGTAAAATGGATTTAGATCATATAAAATAATTTATGAAAACAAAGCGCTCTTAGTTCAGTTCGGTAGAACGCGGGTCTCCAAAACCCGATGTCGTAGGTTCAAATCCTACAGAGCGTGATGATTCAAATCCTACAGAGCGTGATGATTCAAATCCTACAGAACGTGATTCTTGTATTGTTCGAATGATAATTACACTGAAATAATTGAACATTAAAAGTCTTAATTTAATCCTTGTAGATTAGGATTAAAACAAAATAAATAGGGAATCCGCAAAAAAAGAGACATTAATTAATCAAAGATCCAACTGATCACCTCGTCGGTATTGTAAATATGCAGTTACAAATAATCCAGCCAAAGTAATGGGAATTAAACCTAACACGATTCCAAATAGAAAAACTTCAATCATTTTGATTTGTTCGAAAGGTAAAAAGAAAGGTAATATCTATCCTTAACCATTAATCTGTATTGATCATGAATCTCAACGACCGAGAATTATAAATTGACACAGTAAGGAAGAATGTCTTATTCCAAAATTTACTATTCCTCTCAAAATTACAAATCAAATAAGTC